AATCAACAAGGGTTCGTAGAACGAAGGGAGTGTACAACTGGGGCGCAGCCCCACTTTTTTGTTCGTAACGAGGGAGAGATAGAATGGAGTTCTTCACGAAGTTCGAGACAAAGGAATAAAAAAAAGTTTCTCTATGGCCTCCTCGTTTTGAGACATTATGGCTTTGGGGTCGACCCCGGTAACAAAGAAGGAATCCATAAAAACTTGGGATCCGACACCATGATAAAATACTACCCTCATGATTAGACCATGTCCCTGAGATTTGATAAAAAAAAGGTGCATTAGCGGTTAATACGTTGTAATTGGATAAGTTATTAGGAATATGACGGAACGAAAGACCAAGGAAAGAAAGAAGAATGCACCAAAATGCAGGTGCTGCACCAAACGCTGGTGGTTGTTTCTTGTTGTAAGTGAATGCAACGAAAAGACCCGGAAATAACGAATAATGAAACAATTCATATATTGACATTTCGTGCTCATTTCCAAATTTCTGCTTTGTTATTCCCATCATCCGGTAACCACAGGATGATCCACAAGAAAGGTGGCAGGATTCGAACCTATGGCCGGCCCGCCCCTGACCTGCTGGGTTGGGTGGCCGGGTTAGCACCCCTCGTCGCCTCTGTACCCGAAACAGATGCGCTGCGCTACCCAGCGCGTAACCTTGTCTCCCCTACTCCTCTTCTGGTTATGCCATTACCAATCGCGGGTAACCCCCCGGCCGGCCAAGGACAAACGGGATTAGGTCAAAAATTCTCTCAGGTATGGGGTCTCACCTACTATGCCATTTCCCCATCCATCTTTCTTTGAAGGGTCGAGTGGGATAAACGCAAGCTAAAAAACCAAACTTATAGCATTTAATGGTAGAAAAGTAGCCTACAAAAGAGTTTAGGTCAGGGATCAAAGGAGATTGAGAGGTCGCACATTCGCTCAGTGAGGAGCGAGAAGAGCCCGGCCATCATCTTGGAAGATAGGGGGAGGGAAAGCCTTTCTTTTGTTCCATTCCAGGAGAAGAATGCCATGCCACTCAACCAGAGGCAGAGAAGCAGAATGGCAAGAAGCAGAGAAAAAGACAATGAAAAACAGAAGGAAGGTTGATTCGAAGGATCTCCCTTAGCCCTTCAAGAAAGCTGGCACACACGGAAAGAGACAAGGATTGAACATTAGTACTGGATTCTTGATCCCCTGATCTTGATATATGAATAGGACGGACGAAGTCAAAGACGAAGAGAGATCATAACAGGCACAAAAGGCCAATTAAGCGAGAGTAGGGATCTCTTCTCTTCAGACGGGGAGGGCTCTTCCAGCACTCTTTCCAGCTAGAAGAAAGCAACCAACAAAGCCAGACAGCAATCAAGAGATCTAGGGGAGAATGTGAGAGATATGATGGAGTATACTGCTCTAAGGGCCTGGGTGAAACAGCGGCTCACTTACTTGAGGTGGTATCACCTTAGTGCGTGGTCCCCAGATGTGTCCCTCCAAGACTTCTTTGAAGCACCAGTCGTAAACCGGAAATGGAACACTGAGTCTACTGACCCTACGTTAGTTAGATTCGGTTTACTATGGAAAGTCTATGATTGGTTAGCAGATAAAGGTCTTGATTACAAGGTACCTATACTTGATACCACACCTTCACTTAATTGTGTTAAGGTGTTGGGAGGGATAGACGGACAGGCCTTTCTACTATTCGCTACCGAGGTCGTCCAGCCTCGGGCGAAGAGGGGTTGTGCCTCAAAAAGATAGTGCAATAAAGCACCCGACATCCAATACAACCAAACCTCCGTCAAGCTCGTGGATTACGCAATCAAAAGGGAGCCAACTGGATTAGTAAGGAAAAATGGGGAGTGGTTTTTTCCTTGGCGTGACCCGGAGGTTGAAAAAGAGGAGCGGGCACGCGTAAGGAGCGCGATCTATACGGACCAGGGTGAATATGCCACCGGGCTTTTTCAAATAGCCGCAAGCCCTGACTCTATATTCTATTATTCGAATGAGAGCGAGGAGGATCCAAATTTCCTTTTACAGAAGCCTGAGGGAAAAGACGAAGAAGAGTGGCGTGCGATGTGGGCCAAAAGGGGTTGGATTGAGCTAGATGTCCGTGAAAACACCTTACGAGAGGACCCCTTATCGTTATTACGATTTGCCATTATTCCCTTAAAAAAAGGGGTGGGTCAAAAATCCTATCGAAAGTGTCATGCTTCATTTGGACCTAGAGGAATCGCGGCTCCTTCCCTTCCAAAGAAAATGACGAAGAGCTGGAAAAGCGAATAGATAGAGAAGGGACAAAAGAGTGCGAGGTGATGTCGGTCACTCTTGGCACTCAAGCAAACCTAAATAGCGTAGAAGAATATTGGTCGGATAACGACTAGTCGCAGATCGGTTGATAAAGTATTCCGAAATGTGATCTTGCTTTTATTTAATCGTAATCAAAGATGCGGTTTGATTGAGTTGGAATGAATATATTTGTTATATAGAACTCACAAAGACCCCTGAAGCGGTTGAGGGGCTGCTTTCCGAAAGGAAAGCAGGTAGACCGCCTGCTTATTATTGTATATAAGGGTAGCCCTGGGATAGCTTGGGGCTGGATTGAATCCTTTTATCCTATTCTTACAAGAAAGATAACCAAATCCCAGATGTACTCTCACGAACTTTCACAATAGCACAATAAAGGAAAGTGCGCCGGGAAAGCCACCTGAGATGCCGGAAGTGAGGAGCCAGAAAGCATAGATTTCCCTATCTATTATACGTTATTTCACCGATGCGAGTGCCGAGTCGAGTCTCAGAATCCGATCCTCGCTCAGCTCCAGCTTCAAAGGTCTGATATGTAGTCAAATTTTCCGGTAGAAATGATGGGTTGAGTCGGTCAACTGTCATGTAAAGAACAGAAAGGAGAGACTTTCCAGTTGACAGAAGAGCGATTGCAAGAGATAGGGGAAAAAAGAAAGATAGCGCGCAGATTGACTTATTGCTGTCTATTGACTTCTGCTGCTGCCTGTTACTAAGGAAGGGAAGAAAATGGATTAAGTCAGGACACGATCGATTGAGACAGAAGGGAAGGTTGCGAAGCAAGAAGATTGCATTAATCAAGCAATGTATACAGATAGAGATGAGCATTTGTGCATTGATACCGATACAAAGACAAGGGAAGGAGATTCACCCTTTGCCATAGACCTATTGATTGCAATAGCTCTTTTACTTTTTATTGAATAGAAAGGCCGTCAGGGCAGATGCTACTAAAGCCCTATTTGAGCATTTTCATTGATCTATACTCTGCCTATGAGCTAGCTTGAACATGTTTTTTGACTAGACTCAATCAGCCATGAAGAAGGGTTTCCTCATATCATATTCTCGTTGACGACAGTTAACTGTTACAGATAAGCTAAAGAGCATAGAGATCTCACTTGCCTTTGCCTACCTACTCTGTTAACAGCGCATATGCGACATTTCCTATCTCTTATGTTGAAATTGTCGCATATCGGTTGTAATTCCTGCACGATCGAGATAAAGAGAATAGAGAACTTCCCTCCGCTATTGGACTATGAAAATCTGCCGAAAATCCTATGTTATGAGTGACCATGAACACACTGCTTGAGACCCTTCGAACTTGTGAATGGGTACGAAAGAAAGCTATTCTTCGCATAACTCCTTTCTTGGATTAGTCAACTACTATCGAAAATTCGTGGAGGGTTCTTCAAGGAAAGGCAGGAAAGCCGCCCTGACCGATAGGAATCAAGGATGAGTCTCTACATCTATCTTATATCTGTTAATTTAGGATTCAAAAGGCTTCAGGAAGACAATGAGATCTCAGACTTTCCTGAAAGCTTAGTAAGGGAGTTCTAAGTCAAATAGCCTTATTCAATTCAATGATTTTTGAGTGAATACCCGAAAGAAAGAATGGACAACCCACGGGGTAACTCTTTCCTTAAAGACTCATGTTATCGTTCACGCTTCCCGGCCAGGGATTCAATACCTAAAAGGCAGCTACATGTCTACTATTTATTCATACTTTAAAAATTAAGGACTCTCTCTATCCTGAGTTACTCAACCAGACCCGGACCTTACTCATACTTACTTCCCGGTACTCAAATCCGCTATTTCTCAACCGGACTCGAAGACAGTGGTCTAACCATTTCAAAGTGCTTTTACTCGAGGAATGGTCGGAATGGCAGAAGATTGCAAAGACTCGAGAACAGAAAGGGCATTGGCATCGGGAAAGTCGGGCTAGAAAGCAAGCAAGTAGGTAGGAACGCAAGCAAGAAAGGAAAGCTAGAGAGAGATAGCCCTTTTTCTAAAGTATAGATAACCATTAGAAAGGCTTATACTCAAACGGACTCTAAAACCATAAGGCATGGGGTTCGCTTGAAAGTCAAATTCATGAGCTTGTTAATGGTACCTGGGCACCTCTTGCTAGCTGTTCTACCGCCATCTTTGATGGTGGAACTTCCTTTAGCTTGATTTCGAACAGAGAAATTGCTTCTTTCTATTAAAGGATAGACGAGCACACGTACGCGAAAGAAAGCCAAGGAAAGAGCGGCAAAAGAGAGAGCTTCCCTTTTTTTTATCTTTTATTTTAAGAAGTAGATGCCATGAGGATGCCCAATGGAGAATAAGATGTCAGCTGGGGGATTCAAGCTCTATACCTTACCTCTCCCAAAGGGCAAAGAAAAGGCCTATAATCAACGCAAAGGGGAGCTCTAAGGATAGGATACAGGCAGGGATAAAAAAATAAGAAAGAAAGGCAAAGGAAAGGGTAGCATAGGCTCCAAGGCCAAGGTTCATTAGCTCCATAGTTGCAATAAGGTAGGGGCTGTTACTGGTCCGCAGATGAACTGCCTTGGGGAACTCAAAGGCAAGGGCATAGAGGTACTATAGCTCCATAACTACAAAGCTCCATAGCAGCCAAGTGGTAGGTTTTTATTCGGATTTAGGGTCTAGCCATATCCTGAGATCTTGGCATTAGCATCATGATCCCAGGGGTGAATGCTTCGGCTGGCATTGGTTCTAGGGCAGAAAGCGCGTTCGGCCTGCTTGCTAGGTTGTGATATTTCTCAGTTGTGGATAGAAAGGGGTCTAACCACAAAGGGTCTGGGATGGTCGGACAGATATTTTAGTAAAGTACTCCGCTGGTTGGGCCATACTCCATAGGGGTACTACTTCTCTCCTACTATCAAACCATATCGAAAAAAGAAGTCTTTCTAGCACTGATATGGCTCATGCTCCATAGCCTACTTAATTAACCATGCTATCGTTCGTGCCCCATGTCTTCCATAAGTCAATGGCTCAGAAGACAAGCAAGAATTCAAGCATCATTTCCAGGCGTAAACGTGTATATAAGGGACGGTCGGGATCGGTCTTTGTGCCTATGGGAATAAATAACCTGGCCTTCGGGCAATTCATGTCTTTGATTTAGTACTACTTTATAAACAAGCAACGGCTGACGAGATAGGGGCGCGCGTTAGCGAAAGCCCCCTACTATAGTATAGATAGGCTTTCGCGCATCCGTTTTCTTGCTGGGGTGAAGCTTGCTTACTTGTTAGAGTAAGGGTTTAGGGCTTTTTTTATAGAGTTAGAGTAAGGGGGGCGGAGCTTGAGGCTTCTCAGCCGCAGGAACAGGGAACGAATCCCCCAAAAATGGAATGAGTTCGCAATTACTACCACAAGAAAAAAGCCGCCCCCTCATCACTTACCGCTATTTTTTCTTGCGTTCCTTTCTATTGATGAAGAGAAGAGGTGACCTCGTGTTCTTCCAGAAATGAAGGCAAAGGCCCCCCGAGCCCGAGTTTACCGGGGATCTTGGAGGGGCACCAAAAAAAGGTTTTTTTCCCGCAAAAAAAAAAGTCTTCAAAAAAGGCGCCGGAGGCCTCAAACTCATCCGGAGTTGGAGAATTAATAAAAAAAAAACCTTTTTTCAACAGGAATGCATCAACAAAACTGCCCTTCCATATAGATCGTCGTGGCATGAACTTTCTTTGTCAATAAATTAATTCCTAGCTAACTCCTCTTCCTATTGATCTTGATTAGTTCCAGCTTGTTGAGAGTTCTCTTTTCTTTCTAGACCGGACCCTTTTTTAGACCGTCTCCTGAAACACCTGCTTATCCCGCATGTGCTTTCGGAGCCCCCCACTCATTCAATCACTTGCTTGTGATTGCAGCCATTCCCCGAAAAGGGGGAGACGAGGGAATCGTCCGCTCCCGTTCATGTGACGAATCGAACATCGTTAGGTCCCGAATTCTGCGAACCACCGGATCTAGACCAAGATCTCCATTACGTCGTACGATATATCGATCCGAAGAACTTACTTTCAGTTGTAAGTAATCCATTCTGCTCCTATCTAAAGTGATGCTAGGCTGCTTCACACAGGTGCGCTTCGCTCGGCCACATGATGAACATGTTTTAAGCTAACTGCATGTCGAGCGCTTAAGCGGAGCTTGTGGTCACTCGTTCCTCGCTTGTTCCAATCCTAGTAAAGAGCTTCAGATCCGATTCTACACTACATACGATATTCCATTCCGGCCCTCACTAGCTCTTCGCTTGGTTGTACAAAGAGCATGCCCGAGGGGGCTACTACGCTCACCGCGCACTTGCATCACCACCTGAGCTTCGCTACCGCTTCGCCCAGCTCCTAAGCCTACCACGAACCTTGAATCATCACGTGGCTTGCTAAAGCAAGCTAAGCTTCACACGGCCCTGAGGAAGCCAAAAGACCCTCTCACGGCCGAAGGCTCCGCAACACGTTGGAGAACTTTTAGATCCCGCCCTAAAACGCCCATTTTCCTAGAGTTCCGAAGTGATCCTCATTCTCACCGCAGCCTTCTTAAGCCGAAAGAAAGCCGGGCAAGAATCGCATTTTTTGGTAGTACGCAGGGGGAGCAGAATCGTATCTGGCAGTGGTTCTTCGGATCGATCACAGATTCTCGGCCCCGTCGTTTGGCTTCCACTCCAGTTGACCTCTCTTGTTCTCCTCCCCCTTACACAACCGGGTGGAGGACTCATGTAAACTTATTCCTGTAGGTCCCCGTTCAGGAAGGCATTTTTAACATCTAATTGGAACAGAGGCCAATCTCGATTCGCAGCAATAGAGAGCAGGAGACGAACAGACTTCATCTTGGCTACCGGGGCAAAGGCTTCCTCGTAATCTATCCCATATGTTTGAGTCAAGCCTTTAGCTACTAGCCTGACCTTTTCCTCCTTTCTCCCATAAAGCTTCCCTTCACAACCAGTCCCATATCCAATTAGTAGAGATCGAGATGGGGAGACTCAAAATGATACAAATGCGCATTTCCTCTCTGAATCGAGAGGTATCAGATCGAAGTAACATAAGTCATGTATTATAATTGAAGTGATTTCCGGGAGAACAAAGTTGATTTATGAGCAAATTCTGGCATGAGAGGACCAATGAGACAGAACACTGTTGGATGCATTCCTTCGCTAGCAGGGCTATCCCGATCATTAGTCTTTCAATGAAGGTTTCACTCCATAGAGGTACCTCGACAAGATGAGATGTTGATGCTTCAAGGGGATTTCGGCTATTAAGTCAGTGTCCCTTAAGGATGGGAAAAGAGGACCTGATCGAGAAAAGCCCGATTTGCCTTAGTCTTTGACCTCGGAAAGGGTAAATTTCGATTTCGGCATCTGGTCCGCGGGGATGCCAGAGCATGGGACAAGCCTAGATCAACCCTTCCTTCATTCCCGTTGTAGAGATTGATTATCTGAGAGAGGCGCTACAGGCTTCTATTCAGGGCGGAGGAAATGGGAAAGGGGATCCCCCAAGCATTGGTCAATTGGCCTGCACCTAGTTTGAGACATTCCAGCTTTGAAAAAGAAATTCCGTATTATCCTCCCCAGCTACCTTGCAATCCGCTTCAAACTCCGACTCACGTACCACTGTATTTCATAGTGGGCCCGGCCCTTGTAAAGAACCGGTAGTAGACCCTAAGTTTGGTCGAAGCTGATCTTAATCCGTTCAGGGGTCAGGTGTCATCCTCTAGATCTCGATGAGATAGACGGGGCAGGTTCTGTAGTCAACTGCACTTGGTCACTTCCTGCTCTGTCGGGTCTTTTGATCTTATCAGTTCCACTCGGGCATACTCTTTCATAGGCTCGACACGGGTTGTGACGTCGGGTCCTCTCTTCTATTCATGAATCTCAGTTGGAAGCCCCCATTTTGATCAGACATCCAATGAAGTAGGAGCTCGCTCCCTACCTAGCGGTACTTCCATGGCTTGCCTCTCGAGGTCCTGTTTGAAAGGCAGTTGCGAGAACCTGTCTGGATTGAGTGGTCCTTTCTCGGGCAGCTACTGAGACATAGGTTGGCCCGAGCTTCCCTTGGCATACCTTCGTTACCATTACTAAGAAAAGTAAGTAGGAATTCGTCCCAGATAAACTACTGATCTAGCTCTTTCGCATCGAGGTCTCGCCGAGCCTCTTTCAGGTTAGGCGTCCTTTGCTCGAACGAAAGAGGGGTCTTTGCCGAGTGGAAGGGACCGATGCTAGTAGTTAGATTCAATATTCAATAAGTCTTAAATAGAAGCCAAATCCAGTTGAGAAGAGACAAGCACGGTGACATCCATCGAAGGGATCTCGGTCGAGAAGCGGCCCAGGTAAAGCCAGATTTCAAAGGTAAAATGTATTGGTGGCACATCGACCTAGAATAAGGGCTCTAGTCCACGATTCCTGGATTCCAACCTTTCAAAGGAAGTCTCAAGCTGTAAAAAGTAGGCCTGCCATCGATGCTAACGAGCTACCATAGATCCCTCACCGACGAATAGCGTACTTTCCTCTTAGAATATCCCTTGAATAGCCGGATGAACCACTTGAGCCTCCTATTTCACTGAATCCGCTCCCATCTCTACAGAGCCCCGAAAGCTTATAGGATCTCTAGGCTGTAGAGAAAGGGCCTATGATGGAATCATTGAATCTCAGCGACGCGGTGAAAGATCTAAAAGAGGTGGATGATCCGCTGGAGCTATGCGCTGAACCTTAAGGTCTTCCATCAGCATCAGTCACGAATCAAAGGGCAATCTTTCCTCCCGATCTGCGCGTTTTGGAACTAGTCGTAGTATGGCATTTTGGTCCGGTTTAGCAGTTAAAGAGCACGTCCAACCGGCAGGAGATAGCATTGAAAAGTATATCAAGCTGTTTAGCTACTTGTATCGATTTGCCACAGTGTGGTTAGATACAATGCGCTGGCAGCCTCAGCTTGGCAGGAATGAAGGTTTACACAGACTTGTTGAGCTGAAAGCGAGCCCATACATAAACTGATTGATGATATGGTTTAGGCCTTATAATGGCCTATAGCGCACAACAGAAAGAAATCTAGCTATTGAGCTCACCCCTTCTCTTCTTTCTCGAAGAAAGTCATTGCTTGATTGATTCAAGGTCCTCGCCTATCGTCTTAGTAAGGTCCCATTTCCTTGTTGGTGTAATAGCCCCGCCCCTTGAGCTTCTCTTTTTTTCTCGTACGCATTGGAATCGGTACATCTCTTTGTCGGTAATCCCCTATTCCGTAACCAGTCCAGCCCTTAGTCCATTCCGTACTCTTTCCATCTAAGATCCCGTACCTTAGCAGTCCATGTAGTTAGTTTCTTAGTTGTTTGATGTAGGCTAGCAGCCAGTCTTCTATAGTACTATAGAAGGTGGGTGCAGCCTCCAGCTGGAATCCTATTCTCCCTCTTCTTAATTGATTGTACCGGTCTTTCATCTCCTTCTGGTCCAAGTCTTGGATTCGTTCCTAATTTTTCATTCTCAGAAGAGAATGGGTAGCTTCTTCCTATAAGGAGAATGCTTTTTTCTTTCTTTCTTGTATCTGCTTTAACGGAGCCCATACCTAACTCGCTATGCTTACAGCTTGGCACGGGAAGCCAGAAGGAAAGCATTCCTTTCAAGGTAGTGAAGTTCTCCAAGCCGAGGGTTAATATCATACCTTCATTCTTGCTTGAATGGCATTCTGCTTTAATATCAGCATAGCCGCTCTTTGCATTGAATAGGTTGTTCTGAACCTGACTTAGCTCTAGAAAGCAGATTCCTTCTTTACTTAAAAATATAAGGTCGGGCATTGCGCTGTGGCATAAGCTTTGGATTCAGAGTTCATCTAGAACTGAGTAAGGAAAGAAAGGAAAAGATTATATAAGAAAGAGATATCGGTGTTTTCGCTGCTTCTTCTGTTTGCAGTGGTCTCGAATGAGCTCAAGTAGTTCAAGGAGCTATTAGCGAGCACATCCAGGCTCTCTCTACCTTTATCTACTGATCTAAGGGAAGTTCATGAATTCATGGCAATATGTGCAGCTCTGGTTTGTTGTGGTGCTTTGGTTTAAGATAATATCTTATGCTGTGGAATCCTAGCTTAGCTCGTGAGCTAGCTAACTGCTAATCCGTTCTCTTTCCAGGCCGACCCTCCTTTTTTCTAGTCAAGTTGGAGAGGGGAATTCAGCTCGACCGACCCTTTCACCTCTCCTTTTATGACTCTGAAAGCCCAATTCCTATAGTTAAGGTAGCTAGGTATTTCCTTATTTAAGGCTGTTCTAGTCTTGTCTTCTGAGGAGCGAAAGCCACTCGACCAACGGGAGAGGAGCGAAGGAGCAATCTATCCTAAAAAGAAGCTTTTATAGAATATCCTCCGCTGCTATCCTCGCCCCCGGGACTGGTTCAAGGTAAGCTACTGCCTCTACCGGTGCTCCTGTCTCCCGCCTCCACGTGGCACGCACGTGATGACACACAGTTGGTTGTTCCCATCCCCGCTCGAGGGATATAGAACTGTAGCGATCCAGCATTCCCCCTCTCCTCCTTCTATCTAGTCGTCCCCGGGCGGGATCACCAAGAACGCCTTAGCAGATACATTTCAATCTGGAGTTCGCCAGTCCGTCCTGATAGTTCGAGGGCCGTGAGAAGCATATCTAGCATCCCAAAGGCAAAGGTAGGAGAAAGATCTTGCTTTGAGGCTCGTCGCTCTAGATCGGATGGTTCTATGGGGCCTATATGGAGCTAGTGATGGGAGCCTCCCGGGCAGGGAGGTTCAGATGCTGCTTCGATTGGTCTTAGCTTCGACCACTATTGCTAGGAAAGGAAGGGCTTTGCAGGCTTGTACTTTCTATCAATCTATCAATAGATGGGCTAGCAGAAAAGCAGGAGAGGGGGTTCCTTAGATGCAGGCAGGGAAATCATTGTTTTGCCTTCCCGGCTGGGCTTCGAATGGAGGTTATTGGCAAGCAAGCAGAGGAATGAATAGCAGGAGAGTTTTTAAGTTCATTTTATGATGTTAGCTCGCTAGGAGCGGAAACGGGACCTGACGGTACGGAACTATATATTCAAAAGAGGCAGAGTGAAGTTCTGGTCTTTCTCCCCACCCCTTTGTGCCCAGGTCCTCCTTTCGTGCCTTCAGATACACTCGTTGGGGAATGAATGTTCTGGTTTTATTCGAGCTATATCTCCATTTCCAGTCGAAAGGCATCTATCTAACGCCATTGGATCTAATTGCTTGACTTCTCCCTCTATAGCTACACTAGAAAGGAGTCGGCTTTCACTAACTAGCTCAAGGAGTTGCTTGTTCGTTACAGAACTCAGCTACTTCGATATATGTCCAAGGTTAGGCTGACCTTGTTGGCCTATGTTCAACTACCTAATCGTGTATACAGTAAACCTCAGCCTACTCCCGCGTACGGCCAACCATCCACCTCGATGTGAGACACACAAGAGAGTGTAAACTCGCGAGATGATGCCCCGCTAGAGGAGGTCCAACAAGATCCTGGTCAATGGTCGAGAAAAGGGTCTCCAGTTAGTTAGACAGGTTGGTTCTTTGCGGAATCGAATGAGGCGAGCAGCAGTGAAGTGGGGCTAACCTGGTTAGACTGCAGTTACTGGCTGCTTCGTTGGTTCGGATCCATGGGAATTGATTGTTTGTCATGGTCACGCCCGGTTTTCATAAAGAGTCTCTTTCGAGCCTCCCCTTAGCATGTTGGGGATGGGAAAATAGAATAGGGAAGTGGTTCATTGGAAGCTTCTTTCTCTATCTACGTCATTTCATTCAATGGAGAGGGGGAATAGATATAGATAATGGGTATAGTACTTTTTCTTCCTCTGTTGCTACGACGGGTTTCATCGCAGAAAGAGCAGCCGATCGGTTCTTAGTAGCTTCGCTAACTAGTGATCACTTTATTCGACTTGGCATCGATCAGTACTTGGTCAGGTTTTATGTTCCTCTTCTCTTGTGCGTAACTCCCCCTTTACTTAGGAGTAGGAAGGAGGCATCACCTAATAGCTCAATTGTGGAACCTACTGAAACGGCTCGGCTAAAGCACGACACGGAGTTCATCTACCAAGCAGAAAGAACCAAAACAACTAATAGCCTAGCCCCTTAAGTTCATGCTTTTGGAGAACTCCCTACTATTATCTATAAAGAAAAGATAGTGTAACTTTGGAGAAAGCAGCTCTACGCAAGTAGATTAAAGAATGTTATTGGTACAGGGACGTGTTCCTTCACGCCACCTGTAGTGGGTAAAGAAAAGGATGAAGCAGCATTTACACTATGAAACTAGCGCACCAAAAACAACCAATCCATTCACACGACTTCTATTTCGAGATCAACGCGCTACGAACGGAGTCAATAAAGAATCCACGACTGATTGAATCAGCATGTATCTCAGGTACTAGAAAGGCTGTGTTTTCTTTCCGGAATTAAAAATGCTAGGATATCATCAGCTTCACGAGCCGCAAGCTACACTACCTTCTTCCTTTGGACGGTAGAACGACCTATTTCTGCCGATCCATTTGCAATTGAAAGCAATGTCCGCGTCCGCACCGAGAACAGGTTACGGGCAAGGATCCAAAGGAATTCTATCAAGGTATGCCGCTTCACGAAGAACTATGATCCATAAAGAAGCATCGCAGCACTGCAGCACTACCAACCCAGTCAAAGAAACAGATTCGGCACCAACTAAACGAAGTCCCGGTTTTCTATCTTCAATCAATACGTAGTAGCTCCCAGGCAGAAAGGCGTTCTTAACGTCAAGTTGACGAATAGGCCAGCCTGTTAGAGGACACTGTGGGGCCTAGTTTACTTGTTCTCTTTGATTCCTCCTTCCTGACTGAAGAGATTCCAATCTCAAGAGCTAAAACAATGCCCATGATAAAGAAGAAGGAAGGCTTACAGGAATTGTTAGAGATATTCTTCTAAGAATCCCTTAGCCCCCAGCTGCAACTGACCTCACTGTCACTCGCTCAACCGGGCGCTATACCCAATGCCCCTTTCTCGGGCTTTAATCGTCCTTTTCTACCTCCTGATATGTCAACCCATTAGGTTCTCCCTTTTTTTTTAAAAGTAATGTACCTCTATAAATATAAAATAGTTCTTATCTCAAGAGTTCGAACCACCGGTATACACTTCTTCAAAAGGTTGATTTTTCCTGTCCAGAAAGGAAAAGGAATGGAGTGAAGGTGCGCCCGATCCATGAGCTAGGGCAGGTAGGTAGGAGTGCAAGGCTCGTCTAGGTCGTACGCTTGCCAGAGGTGACTTCACGAATTTTCCTAGTAGTAAGGGGACTTTTATATCTATTCCGCTGGAGATGTTCTAAAGTGCAAGATTAATAAGCAGCGTTGAAAATTATAGTTGATCAAGGAAAAAATCCTTCCTAAGCTGAAAGTAGCACCTGAGACTTTGACTTTCTCAAGCTGGAAATAGGGAACTTGCTTTTTCTTATTTGCTTCTCTCGCTTGCCCTTGTGTTCAATAAAGAGAGTCTAAGCGGGAAAATAAGATCTAGGCAAGAGATAGACTCCTCAGACCTTTTCATATTGGACCTGGGCCTACTACTGGTTAGTTGATACGACTCCTTAGACTACTAAGGCAACTATATTTGGAGAGGCTTATCACTTTGTACTTTTTGTACTTTAAGTAAGATTGTTAACTCCTTAGGACATTACGAATCAAAGGGGTAAAAAAATGGCACTTTCTTACTAGACCTAGTAAGGGTCTGGAATTGAGTATTCAACTGAATAGTAATACAGAGATAGAAAGTCACTACTATAATTTTAATATAGAATATAACAAACAAAGGGAAGAACATGCCTCGTTCTTTCTTGCTTGATGGAGCGAACTGGCCCGTAGAGAAAGAGGATCATGAGGAGAGCATGATCGACTTTCCACGACTTTTGAAGCTAGCGGAAGCGTACTCAGATTAGAAGTTCTAGCTTCCAGCTATCAATATGATTTCGTAACAAGTTGGTACGTCTGAATGATTTTTATTTATTTATATTGTATATAGCAGAACTAAAACGAGTATATCCTTATCTAAGGAACAACTGAAAGAAGAGTTTAAATTATTTATTTACTCATACTATGTGTATGTTATAGAACCATATACCTTATCTTAATCTTATTATATACTTATAAGCCTTCACACAAGGGCCAATGTATGGACGAGTATGAGCACCGTTGCTTACGAGTTCAACAAGTATTGATTTATTCAAAGTAGAAATGACGTAGGCCTAAAAGGCAGAAGCTAGCAAGTAGTCAAGCGGTTAGCTAGCTGGAATATAGATGGGAAAGTTGTCTGAGGTAGTGTAGTTAAAGCATCCTCTATTGGAAATAGAAGAGTTAGAGCTTGAAGAGAAAGATCGGAGAAAAAGAGCGTAACCTAAAACATCAAAGACTTGGGGGCCGAAAGCCCGGTCTTCCCTTCTCATCCAACACCTGGTGATTCAATTCCTATTTATGCGCGGAGAGAGATTAAGACTGATATTTAGTTGATTTCCCCTCATTCATCTGATATTAGTAGGCCTGTAGACAAGCAAGCCTCCTCTTCCCTGGGAAGTTAGGGAGTGAATTCTAGTCGTCTAGGGTGAAGTTAGCGGTAAGATCGTTAGGAATTTCTTTAGTAGATACTTGACTTTCCCGGAGTCAAGGCTGTAAGATTGAAAGTTAGAAGTTTAGGAAGTTTAGTTTGAAGACATGAAGTCATTATATTGAGGATTTCTGTCATTCTAACCCAGAAGCAAGGAAAGAAGAAAACAAAGATGAGGCAATTTAACCTCCAGCTTCTGATCTTGTAGAGGCAGCAAGCCAGTAGTATTAGAATAAGTAGTATTAGAATACCAGCCGTACTGGAGAAAGATCAGGAGAAAAAAGTCATTCTATTGTTAGGAAATCCCCTGCTTCAACAGAAAAGGTAGGAAATGCAGTTGCAAGCCGGGGATGAAATACCATATAAATAAGGTAAGATTCTCCATTAGCAGCTCTAGAGGGAAAGCCTTAGAAAGAAGTAACGGAAGTTAGAAAGACTAAAGTCTATCATTTCCCGTCCAGCTTCTGATCTTGTAGGCCGGGAAGCCAGTAAGATATCTTTATCTTTTGCTTGCAATCAAGTCAGCCTAACAGAACTGTAACTTGCAAGCAAGGGAAGACTGTAACGAAGAAGAAAGCAAATAACCCTCGGCTCTTTAGTTCCTAATACCGATTTAAGAGCCCGGAAGAATTCCCAGTTTTCCGGATATCAGGAATTCCTGATTTACAGATTTAGGGACTAGAGAGAACAACAAGCCTAACTAAAAACAACCAATCCCATTTGATTTGGCACTTCACTTCCTTTCGAAAACAGATAAGAGAAAGAAGCTTTAGCAGCTTCCTATTAATCTTTCTATTTTACACCGCCCATCCGGAGACAGAGAAGCCCGAGCAATATCAGTCTTTCTCTTTAGTTAGGAATTCTATAGCACGACCTGAGACAGATAAGGCGGACTTCAGTCTGAACTTCCTCATCCCCAAAAGCCATTTATTCCATTCCAGATCCCGGGGAATCCATTCCAACACCATTAATCCAACCGGAACTCCCAACAAGAAAGAACCCTGGGCCTTTAGGACCATATCCCTTTTCATCTCTTTCTATCATATTTCCCCTGCTTAAACTGCTATCTCCTCAGATTGAGTTGGAAACCTACCTTTCTTCAGGAAAGGCTGTAACTAAGGATGCTTGCCACTAATAGGGCTTAGGCTAAGGCGGAGGGCTTCTTTAAGATATAAATAGGAAGCTCGTAAAACATAGGAATTTCTTACTTGACATTCCTCCCCGATCTGCTGAAGCAGGGGTTTGAACAACAATAGCAAGATTCTTACTTGCTTTCTTTCTCTTCTCATTCAAGGTCGGTCGTAACAAAATCTTAATATTAATCTCCGCAACAATAGAAAAGTAACTGCTTACGGGTCGACTTAAGTAAATACTGACTATATCTACCTATTGGACCACTCACTATATCTATTGATATCCAATAGACAACCAAACAACCTGACGTGAAGAGACTAAGTCTAATTAGAAAGCATTCTATACCCCAGCAAAGAGGAATTCACACTTTACTCAACCATTCATATCTGGAGATCCTTACCTTTCTTATCTTAAGCCCTGTAACTTATAATCCTACTTCCAGACGTGACTACTAACTTTATACTTCCAGGCCTTCCTTCTCTGCTGAAGTAAGGACGTCTAACTAAAGAGAAAGACGAATCAAGCACGGCTTGTATTAGATATTAGAAGAGAATGACTTACCTCCGGCCGTAATGCTCTTGTCTTCTCGCTCGAGTTGCTCTTTCTGACTTCCTTCCAATGCTTTCTTCTTCCAGTTAAGCTAAAGTGTACCAACCTAGAAAGACTAAGGAAGAACGGGTAAATTTAGAAGTCAAGATATACTATAAGGCAGTCTTGGATGAGACGGACGGGGGCGGCTCTTCAAGCACATTAGGGGTACCTTTGTAAACACTCTACTAAGTATGGATCGGGTCGGACTCGTTGCAAGACCCTTAGGAGGATAAAGACATGACCATAGGAATTCATAGAGAAGCGCCCTTTGGCTCTTCTGAAATACCCAAAAATGGTTTGTATTCATGTCAGGATTTCGCGCTGAGGAGGTTTTTAACCGTTTGGACGAGCTGGTCGAGATGTGGTGTCCAGTCCTCACGTTGGTGAGGGCTGCGCTATGCCACCTGTCCTTACCCTGGGAGTACTGCTTTAGCAAAGCTAACGGTAGGTAAAAGAGATCTGGGACCATCCTTCTTTTCATAGGCTGGAGCAACCCTTACGTTTACATAACTATGCCCTTTAGTTGCATGTTCAACCTAGGCAAGACCTACTATCTATTAGGATTGGAATTTCTTTCCTGCCTGATTAACTATTGCTTGTGTGCCTGTTCAATACCAAAAATAATAAGTAGTAAAGCGAGGAGAATAGGAGATTGCTAACCAGAGGAGATAGTTACCAGTGCCTTTTCGATTGCTGGACTATTCCTGCTTGTGTGCTTTCCCGATGGAAATTGGTAATATGAGTTGCGCTTGCTAATATCTGCTTGCTTACTGGCTGGTTGCTATTTTTCCTATTATGCCTTCGGTTGCTTTCATGTTCCTATTCATACTAACCACTAGTGGAGCGAGGGGATAGTTACCAGTAACGAGTGACCATCAGGGCCTTTCAGTGATAGGGCAAGGCAAGACAAGGTGTTGGAATAGACCAGGCACATCACAAGCCATCTTACTTAAGATTTTCGAAATAGGAAGAGGCAATGTCAATTGAAGAATGATCACGATCGGAATCAAGAAAGGAAGAAGGAAATCGACCATTTCCCCGGTTGCCTTAGACCCTCATAAGTAAACTCCTCTTGCAAAGCAACGTACCGGTGACTGCTTTAGCTTTCACTCTCATTCCATGGGACCGCCTTCAACACATAAGCCGACCCACCTCTGCCATAGCAGCATTCAACCATCTAAGAAAGATGTTCTGTTCGGCTGGAGAAGACGTCTACCTCAACTACAAGGGTTCCGTCCCTCCCTCAATCAAATAAGACTTTTCCGTCCCACAACGAATCTAAAGATTCTCCTCCCGAAATACATGAAATAGCTTCTGCTGAAGCAAATTCCATCCAGATGGTTGCATTTGAACCAGCCGGAAGTGCATAGCTGTAGGCACTTTCCTAAAATCTAGGATCTATTGAGAACTACGATAAAGTGATTTAACAATTTTCGTGGAATGGAAGATCCGCTTGAAGTTCATCGTTTGTTCATCCATCCGCTCTACCTCGCCTCGAGAAATAGAGAACAGAAAGGCTGCGCCCCTCTATCGGCAACTAACTAGAACCCTATATTACGGAGCAAGTATAGGTGCCAGGCTTACTAACCTAGGAATGAATCTATGTTCAGAAAAAAGCCCTGCTCTTGCTTGCTGTCTGTATGTGGTAGGGTCTTCAAGCCCCACGCTCGATTCTCGAGATTCATGGGCCGTCTCGCGAAGATCTTCGATCCGAACCTTCGCATCTACTCTCTCTTAGAGGATGAACCACGCCTTCGCTATCGTGCCCCTAGGTTAACATCAGTTAGCCGTGAAGAACGCAGGTAACCTTACCGGGGTTTATTCGTGAAAGTCAGCTCTGGCTTTCGGCTCCTATTCTGCCGCTGTTCGTATTAGTTATTCACGATTTCTCCCTTTAATGGTATCGATCGATAGGGGATCACCTTCCTCGAACTATCCATAGCTGGAGCTTACTAGAGAGCCGTCAAGAAGCATCCAACCAATAAGTCTACTAAGTACTCGTGTGCTTATGCGTTCGTTGCCTTTCCTTTCCCTTATCTCCGCTTTTCTTTTATGGCTTGCTGGATTAGCTATCGCTTGCTTGAAGAGCCGATAAGAGGTAAGTGTATTCAAGTCTCTTGACTAAAAACTTTGCATAGAAATTCCTACCGGGGAGAACCCCCTCTAAGCAAGAATAAGAAGCCGGAGCAGCACAGCAACGAAGTATAGTCGTAACGTAAAAGCAGCACTTGAGACGAAATCGCTTACTGGAGCGCATAAACCAATAAAAGGAGTTCTTTCGGAGGGGCCTATTTCATACCAAAGAGATATACCTACAGTATAGTGACTTCTCCTTGAATAGAATAACCCCTGAGCTCTGCTGCCGCCTCTTCCTTCCTTCTATGTGATGTACTCTAGCTGCATTCATTCCTTTAATACTTTATTGTAGATGCAAAAAGAGGTGATGATGTTCTTTTCTTTCCTTTACTATAAGATGCGGAAATACAGTTCAACGAAGGAACTCTTCTCTTTTTTCTTATACGATAATAGTAGACACGAGCGCCTAATACTAAGAAGCGGCGGTATCGCATCACCGTGTGGTGAGCCAGAGCATTGTAGCATGGCTATGCTTCCATTCCCTAGTTGGGTGGCCTGTGGGTTTACTTACTATATCGAACCCTGTGTCCTGTCGCATAATGTGTCGATATAGTTCTTGGTCTGGTGTCGCGCTCACACTTACTTGAGCGTGTCATGACTAAGGAGAACACTAGCGCATCTTTCTATCTAGCCAGTACACTCAGTTGTTTGCATCCTGGCACTTCGAGTCCGTTACCCCACTCATAATGGTTACTAGGGGCTCCCCCTCGGCATTAGATTATATGGGGTCGTTCTCCTCCAAACAAGATCAGCACATAAATAAGCCGCTTTTTTTCCGCGTAGGTTTGATTTCTTTGTTTTTCCTCGTGGGTTTGATTTGGTGGTCCCTCGAGTCTTTATTTTCTCTTTATTGCAGCTGAGTCATTTCCCAGAGCAGAGAGCTATAGCATAAAGCTATAATCAGCAGCCCAAAGGAGCAGTGGCTTCGGGTCCTTAATCTTGCCCCTCCTCCGACGAAAAGAGCTCACTTTTTCTTTATTTCATTTCTCTGATTCGATAGCGCTTCCCTTTTCTAGTCAATAAAGAGTGTATGTGATGTTGGATCTTGTATCCGGGCCTGAAGACAGGCAGGAGATCCTATCCTCACTCCTCATATAGCTATATGAGTGACTACGTACATGAATGTACTCTTTCTGCTAGTTAAAGTTTATGCCTTTTTCCGACCTCCGTTCTGGTACCTCATAGCTATGCGCAGAGTGACTTCGTACCTTCTCTTCTAGTTTAAGCCTTTTGGTATGTTAGTCATGCGTGAAGCTGAGACTTGCTCCTTAGCACAAGTACTAAGCAAGCATTCTGCTACCTTCCTCCCATCCCAGATACATACCAAAGGTCTTGGGAGGGATAGGTAGATTGATACTATAGTTGGGACAGCGATAGAGTGAATATGGGATGACTTTTAAGTAACCTATTTTATCAATCTCTGTTCCAGTGTAATTGAAGTCCTGTTATTGGTGACAGGGGTCCTATTGCTTAGTTGTCCAAGGTTAAGGACTAAACCCTATTCCCCACCTTCCAAAGAAGAAAAGAAGCCACATGCTATGGTCTTGGTCTTGTCTTTCTACGACACCCGAGCCCATCACACAACTGATAGCACAGAACTGATAGAGAATGTGGGTTGTCAACCCTCATCAGTTATGGTTTGTATTCATCTTTCTTTTCTTAACCTGGTTTCTTGCCTTTAGGTGGAAATGATGGACTATATCCTTATATTGTATTGCATATATAGGTAAACACCTCTCATTCTTCATTGTCTGCCATAGCCTATTACTTATGAGAGTGCTCCTCCCTATAAAAAGATTCAAAGTAAGGTATTCTAGTAGTCCTTAAATAAAGGGAAAGCCATACCTTGATGCGTAATCCAACCTAGGGTCATCCAATCGTCTTTTGGACGGGATGCTTGTAATAAGAGAGAAGACAAGAAAGGAAGAGGGGTGATCCCCGATGGGCAGAACGATATTAGCAAGTGCCTATACCAGTGACGATTTAGATGAAAAGGCGAGTCGGGTTTCACCACATATGTGTAGTATCCCGCCCCGCGCAAACGTAGACTAACTCTTAAAGAGCGGTTTCCGTACTTATTCATCACTGCCATAGTTCCTACTGGGTAGGCCCCTTACCATTTTTAGTGAAATAGGGGAAAGAGAAAGTGAACCATGGAAAAAGCGTTTTGCAAATTCCATGATCCCGTTGTCCGAAACCAAAGATTTGGGCAACGAAACCTTTACCCCTAACTAACCCAGCAGCATATCAAAATAGCATTCTGCTACCTTCTTGTCGGCGATAACAATGTCATCACCCAAAAGAGCATAGTTTGTAAACTTTATCCCGGGGTATACCTCGTCCGCAGCTAACTACACCAGAAAATGGTGGGATAGTGCGGGCCAAGATGAGAGAAAACCCAAAGGTTGTCCAGACCTAAATCTTACAAACTGTGGGAACTGTTCTGATCGAGTAGGGGCAAGGAAGACATTACTTCCGAGCCCAAACTCAATCCAAGCATGAGCCGCCTCTTTATTGAATAGCTTATCAATGAGAAGTTTCTGTACTGAAAGTGGGAAAGGATAAGTAGTAGAAGACGGATATCATAAGAGAAGAGATCTTTCTTTCGACCAATTAAAGGCCTTAACTTAATGACTTCTCTTGATCAAAAGTCCCATCCATTGGTATACGCCCTACAGCGGACATAGACCCATCCAGGTGCCTACGGATTCTATCTTATTTGAAGAGAAGCTATTGAACTTGACGAATAGGCTTTCGAAAAAGGAGTTCTTTTTACTTTACTGATAGGGCTTTTTCAGCTGGGGCTTTCAAGCCTACGTTTGCTGGAATGTCTGATCTGATTCCAAAGCTGGCTGTATAAGTGACTGATTCCGCTTCCCTCCGATTTCGATCTGCTAGCAACTCCGATAGTGAAACCAATTCCTATCCTCTCTTTGACGGCCAAGCAAGCAAGAAGGGTCGCCCACCCATTTGTTGCTCGATGAAACGATCCAGATGACCTGACCATGTTTTATTACTCTCTTCCTGTCAACTCGTGTCTCCAGTAGACAGATGAGAGGCCTGCCCCGGAAAACCAAAAACACAGAGCAAGGCTAGGCACCTGTTCAAATAAAGCAAGCGGTTAGAAAAAAAAAATAGCCAAGCAAGCAAGTCATGCCCCTATCTATCACGGCGCTCCGCCGCTATTCTCTATAGAAAACAAAATAGATTCTCTCTGTTTATCCTATAGCGGGATTTTGGGAGGACCCCACCAGAGGAGAGGGAGTGACATGAATCCACGTCGACGTTATTGATTTCAGATATGGGGAGCACTATACATAGAAAGAAACAAGCGCTACGAAAGCAACAGCAATCCCTACCTACCCCAGTCCATCCCTTCACCCGGATAATGACCATTTAAGCACCTCTGGAAGCAGACAGAAAGAGATGGCAGAGTCAGCGCCTGTGGATTCAGACCCCGAAGGGGGGGAGGAGGGGATACATTAATGAAAAGAAAAGCGGAGGCCCGCCATTTGCTAGCATTGTGCTTTGGAATCGATTCTTTATCAATGGCCCACCCTTTCTTTGAACCTTGTCAATGATCGAACTTAAAGATATGAACTGAGTGCCATTTGATGAGTAACTGAGAACAAGGGAGAGGGATATGGAAAGGATGAAGTAATGAAAGAGGAAGTCATTGCTAGTAGTAACGACTTGTCACGATCCATTGGTTCATATAAAATCCATGTCCTAGGTGTATCAAAAAACATTCTTTTCGCTAAGCGTATATAATAAAATAGAGTGAAAGGGTCCACCCCGAAAGGGGGTACTA